ATTTGGAATTCTTATGCCCAAAGTACCAAACACTCGAATTGGGTAAATATCTAATTGAATTAGTAGACCTTAGACCTTTTTTTTTCAGTCATTCATTGAATGATAAATCACTACAAGTGATGGGGATACGCGATTTAAATAACGGAAGATCCAATATTTCAAAATTGTATCTAGAATGACTGGAAAAGTGGAAACAAGGCCAGATATAATTTGATCATTATGAGAAAATCCAAAATCTTTATAGATAGAGCCAATCATTAGTTCCCAACCGTGCGGCGAATGGAATCCGATACACAAATCGGTTAATAAAAGAATAGAAAATGCTTTTATTGTGTCGTTTAGGTTATATAGGAATTCCTGAACCCAAGAGTTAAGAATAATAAGTTGTTCATTACCTATAAAAGAATAACCACTTAGAAAAACGAAACAGATTAGATTGGTCGAGAAGGACAAAATTGTATGTATACAATCTTCGTTGTGTAGCTTGATCAATTGAATCGTTTCTTTATGGATTCCTAGATTAAGCTTTTTTACCGGGTATTCCTTTATCACCTCGTCCAACAGTAAGAGATCCTCTAATTCTATGAATTTTTCTAAAAGACTCTTTTCTTGAATATCATTCAAAAGAGTTTCGGATTGCTTGGTATTCCACCAATTAGTAACACAAGATTCCAGACTTTTATTAAATGCTATAAAGCTCCACCAGGGTAAAAATACTATAGATACCAGAAATAGAAGGGGAATAAATGTTTTCTTTTTTGCCATGTTTTTCATTTATAAATTGTTAAGTTCATTTTTAAAGTGGCCTCATTCGTGGACTCTATGCGATCGAATCCTTTTTGTTTCACCAAAATGAGTTCTATTCCAAGGTATCGAATCGTTCTCTGTTTTTTCTTTGTGATTCGGTAATGAGTCCTAAAGAATTGATAAATTTTTCTGAATGTTATGATCAAAAAAAAGGGGGGTATCAAAATAAGACAGAACTTGGATAATTCTCGTTATAAGAAATCAAAATGTTGGGTCATTCATTAAAGAGAAAAGAGCGAAAGAAGGGAGAAAACGAAACATCGCGAGATAGCATTAATTTACATGAGCTATTTGTCTCTAACCTATCCATTCAAAATATTGAAAAAAATCAATTTCTTTATTTCAAACGCATAAATTTCTTTTTTGCAGACAAAAGCAATCCCCCTTTTTTGGATGTTCCACATATCTATAAAATATGCGTTTGCTTTGATTCTAATGGACGTTCTTCGGTTCATTTCAAAAAACTTCAATCGGTACTCGCAAGAAATAAGCCAATTCGGCGGCTTTTTGTTCCATTTCTCGTGGAGTTAAATTCTCATCAGTACGAGTCAAAGGAACGGCCCCTCGGCCTCTGATTTCTAGATAAAGGACACGCCGAGGAGAAATACCCTCTTTAAGTTCTATTCTGATAGACTGAATATCATTTATAAGGAATCGGAGGAAGATGCGACGATTTTTTCCCGGAAATCCCCAACGAAAAATAGACACTATTCCTTCTTTTTTATCGAAGAGATCATAACCACTACCTACATTCCACGAAATTGTGCACCACAAATAGGAGCTAATAAAGAGGCCCGCGATACCATAGAAAGACATGACAATCCCTTGTGGAAAAAAAACGATTTGTTGAGAGGGAAAGAAAGATATCAAACTCCTACCAAGATAGCTGGAAGTTCCAACTAATAAAAATCCTAATGAACCTAAAAAAAGGATAAACGCCCAGAAGAAATTACTTGTTTTTCGAGACCCCCTTATAAGTTCTATCCGTATACGTTCTGATCGCCAATTCATACTAATCTAGTTGCATTTCATTTGAATGATTTGAATTGATAGAATAACAAAAATGAATTTAACTTATACTTTACTTAACGCTCCGTTTCTGAAGTAACTCTCATCAACTAGCACTATCCTAATGTGAACCTGTAGGGGTAATTCATCAAATTCGTTCGATCGAAAATAAGAACGTCCCCTCATATGACCCTGCCCTAGATATCTACAAGCACTGACTTTCTCATGGACCGGCCGTGATTTTAAAATCGTTCAAATGACTTTATCCCTATATAAGCTTTCATATGCATAAGAGTTCTTGCGCTTATGTTCGAAAGAAATCACGCATTATAACATATTCCACTTTTCATTTTCAATAAAAAAATGGAGTATTATGATTCAATTAAGTCTAAATCTTGAAAAAGTTTGATTGGGCCTAACCAGCCAGCCTAAACAATCTTGTTTTTTTGAACATGAAGAAATAAAGAAGCCATTGCAATTGCCGGAAATACTAGGCCTACGAAAGGCACAAAAATAGAGGGAAGGTTTATATCTGTCATAGAATGGGTACCTCGATTGACTATTTGTACCTGTTTGTTATATTGTTCTAAAATTCTCTTAACTTAATTCGAATTCTAATTCTATATAATTATACTAATTATATCCAAGTGAGTATAGTATATACTAAGTTCAAGAAATGTAGAACTAACTAAATAAACTTAATTATCCTTCGAAACAAAAAAGATATGTTTGATAATCAACTTTTTGATTCTTCATCTTTTGCCCCTGTCTTTTAATTGAATTCAATATCAATGAAGAAAGAGTTGTTTACAAAGTCCCGTTCGAATCGGATCCAAGATAAATTCTCTTGTTAGTCAAAATGGAGAGTCTTCGACAAGGAAATATATTAAAATGCAAAAGGCCCTTTTTGCGCAATTTCCATTTGCCAAATTGTTAATTGACAGAAGTAAGAATGTTGATAGAATAGAGGTTCTCTGAGTAGTAATCAGGAATGGAATATGAAGTCAAATAAAAAAAGTAAAAAAATTTATCCGCAACTTTTGATTCTTTATATATAGTTATAGATTATGGATAGATATAGAATTAGTAGTTATAGAGATGGTAACCGCGAAAACCCCACCCCACTATTCTATTATGATTGATGATTGATTCTTTATCGTTTTGACTTTGATTGATTACGATAACTAACGACCTTTTTGCCACAAATAAAAAATAGTTGACCTTACTGATCGGTCGAATTTGGATTCAAAGGAAAGAAAGCATGCAACTGAAATAACTCGCTTAGAGTGGCTTTTAAAGGATTACGTGGTACAATTGGATCGAATAAACCCTTATCGAATAAATATTCAGCTTCTTGTGAACCGTCAGGTACTGTCGTATTCAATGTTTCTTCAATTACTCTTTTACCCGCAAACGCTACGTAGGCATTGGGTTCGCACATAATGATATCTCCCAACATACCAAAACTAGCTGTCACGCCTCCAGTAGTAGGAGATGTAAGAATTGATACGTATAATAACTTTTTATTTGATTGATAATCACATAAAGCCGACGAAATTTTAGCCATTTGCATCAAGCTCAAACTTCCTTCTTGCATGCGCGCCCCGCCGGAAGCACACACTATAATAAGGGGTATTTTGTTATTAGTAGCATACTCAATCAAACGAGTTATTTTCTCTCCTACTACAGATCCCATACTACCTCCCATAAACTGAAAATCCATAACCCCGATTGCTACAGGAATACCATTTAGTTGACCTATACCTGTTTGAACAGCGTCGGTTAACCCCGTATCTTTTTGATAAGACTTAATGCGATCTTTATAAGGTTCCTCCTCCGAATGAAATTCGATGGGATCCGTTGAGACCATGTCTTCGTCCATAGGATCCCAAGTACCTGGATCAATCGAGAGTTCGATTCTCTCTGAACTACTCATTTTCAAATGATATCCGCATTCATCACAAACGTTCATTTTTGACTTCAACAATTTCTTATAATTTAATTCATAACAATTTTCACATTGAATCCACAAATTCCTATATTTTTTAGGAACCCCAAGATTCTTATTCTTACCTTTTGTGTTAGTGGGAGTCTGACTTTCATCCAAAATGTCAATATCACTGTAATTGTCACTAGCACTTAAAACAGAATTCTCAATCCGCATTTGAGAATGAAGATAACTGTCAATACAACTATTAATGTGATTATTCAACCTAGATTGAGTATCGTACATGGAAAGATCATAATGGGTATCGCCACTTTTAGATCCATTCACATAACTAGAATTCAAATAATTAGAAAATTTTTTTTGTAGTTCACTCCAAAAAGAGTGATCGTTTTCAATCTCAACAATCTGATTTTCAATATCAAAATAAATGGAATAAGTTTCCCCTCTACTATCCCTAACTAAAAAAGTTTCATCAGATATGAAATTTCGAATGTCCCGGATACCGAATAAAAGATCATAATTCCTGTAACTAAAACCATTACTCCAACTATGAATGTTTTTTTCTGTAGAATTTATACTTGTATTTTCACGGCTACTTGTATTGTCAATAGGATCAAGACTGCCCATTGATTTACTTAGCTCACACCTATGTTCTAACTTTTCCTTATACAACATCGAATTAAACCACCATTTTTCCATAGAGCTTTCTTGCCCCCTATTTGCATGAAAAAAAAATAGATGAATAGTCATTCGATGAAAAGTCATTTGAAATTTGCATTTACTAAAGGGAATTCACTAAAAAGAAGTGAGAAATAGAAGATTCTCCTTTGTCAGAATCCGGGTAGCACTTCACGCTATCTGAGAGATAGCGCTTTTTTCTTTTAGTTGGAATATAAAAAACAGAAAAAAGGACAATATACAGGATGGGTAAAAGGGGATCTTATACCTGACTCGCTATTCTCGGTCCTAAGCGATATGTATATAAGAATACACCAATCCAATCCTAGAGATCCATAGGATTAATTGTGGATCCAGCACAACCAAAGAAACTTTTGAGTTTTTTAGTCTTCGATTTTTTATTTAGGATTTTGCTTGTAGATTCAATATCTATGCAAACCCGTATTCAGCCCAATCCTTTTACTAAAAGTAAAAGGTTGGGCCGAGTTTAATTACAATTCAATTTATTACAATTCAATTTAAGGAACCGACCAGTAATTACTGGATTACAAAGTATCCA